GAGTAGAAAAAGGTTATCCAAAGTTATATACAAGCAACTGCCCCCCTTTTTTGTATTTCCTTAACCCTTAATTGAATGTCGTTTGATTAGAATAAAGTTCCTTAAAAACCCCCACCCTTTTGAAAATATCCTGAACAGTTCCTGTAGGTTGAGCCCCTTTTTCAAGGAAATAGAGAATGGCGGGAACATTTAAATAAGTTTGATTCTTTATCGGATCATAAAAACCTACTTTCTGAAGATCTTTTCCTTCTCTTCGAGACCGAACATCAATTGCAACGATTCGATAGACGGCTCATTGAGATAGATGTAGATAAACAATACACCCCCCCTAGAAACGTATAGGAAGTTTTCTCCTCGTACGGCTCGAGAAAAAAAGAATTTGATTTGCAGTTTTATCTATGGTATGGAATTCAAATAAATGACAAAACGTTCTATAAAATCATCAAATCAATTAGACTGTCGTTTAAGTCTGTTTTTTCTTCTTCTTTCCTAAAAAAAAAAAAAGAAAAAAACCATTCTTACTCATAACTCAAGTTAGATAACTCTCAAATAATTCAAGTCCTTCGTTTATTGAGTGGTCTTTACCCCCTTTTTGTTTGTCTCGGTTAAAAAAATCTATTTGGATTTTTAAGTCTGGCCCAGTTAGTGAGACTATTAAAACGGTGTTTCCTTGTTCTGGGATCCTTTATTAAATCATTGGGTTTAGGCATTACTTCGGTGCTTCTTAATCCTTTCAAAATGGCAGCAACATACCCCTTTTTTTGATTTCCTTCTATCAAAGAATCCTACGGACAATAGATTCCCGCGTGATACACTTTGGATCGAAGGGGTTTGATTAATTCCAACAAATTTTCCTTTTGAATTGGAAACTTGCTCGAATGGGAGATCCCTTCGATTTCTATATCGAAGATATATTCACGAAGTTGCTCCAATTTATTGATTTTCATTAACCCTAGATTCTTGTCCTGAGAAATGAATTAATACTTTCTATTCGAGCTCCATCGTGGACTATTTAGGTTACCAACGGATGTCGAAGCCAAGAGCACCTTCATTCCTATAGAAATCGAAAATGGTGGATATAAGAAAGAATCCACAATGGATCATGGCCTTCAAGTCGCGCGTTGCTTTCTACCACATCGTGTTAAACGAAGTTTTACCATAACATTCCTCTAATTTGGAACCAGTATGGAATTGATTCAATTATGGAATCATGAATAGTCATTGCTTTGTAGACATCGGAGTCTATATCCCTTTGTTCTATAATGAATATAGAAGAGAGATTTTATATATAGCTATAGATTGGTAAATAAAGAATATAGCTTTAAATCGGTAAAGAGGTTTCTGAATAAGTTTTAGCAAGTCCTCTTAATTTAAAATTTATATTTAATAATATAATAGATAATAATATAATAGATTAAGGGTTAGGATTAAATATTTGTTAAATATTTTAATTTATAAATTGAAAATCGAGGGGATCCAAAACCTTTTTCACAAAAATAGAATCATATACGTTAAGCATTTCCTCATTTTTTATTATTTTTTTTAAGCTGTGTAGTTCAGCAAGATTTCGCTAATCGAAGCTTGCCATACATAATAGAATATCCATACATAAGAGAATAGAAAGTGACTAAAAAAGAATAAAAGATCTAAAACATAAAACACCCCCTCTTAAGTGTTACATAAATTTACAATTATTTATATTTATTAGGGCCAAACACGAAATACTTATTCAAAGAAAATACATCGGATTCGGATAGATATATAATTACATATATAATGTTAATCCAATTCAGGCAGACCCAGAAATTTGAATATCTTCGGTTAATGTATTCGCCCCCCGGGGTACTCCAGGACTAATGGGACATAAGAGAAAAAAATGGGAATTATGCTCGGGGGTGCGGGCTGGCTAGGTACAAATCCCAACAAGTCCAAATTACGTTGCTCCTTTTTTTATTTTAGTCTAACCCCTTAGGAGAATTAATCCTATTGACTTTGAATGAATTTCATTAGTACCAAAATCGTTAGAATTAAGAAATCTATATAAAAATGCCTAAAAATATAAAAATAGAAGTAGTTTGTAGTTTATAGGATAAGAAATAATAGATAGGATGCTTGAAAATCCAAATATTGAGAAAATTGAAAATCAATATGGGACGGAATGCTTTTCTAAATAACTAACTTCCCGAAACAAGATGGGATTGGGCATAGGCTCCCTTTTTAAAATTCCAACTCTTGGAACCCATGTTCCCAATTTAACTGGATCAGAAATAGAGTCAGTTCCATTTGCGTGTCTTTTGTACGCGATTCAATTCAGTTTGTGTAAAAAAGATATGATTCATGCATAAAAGATAAAAAAAAAAAAGAAAGAAATTCCAGCTACCATTAGACTTTACCCCATTCAACAAAATTTTTATTCGATTCTAAGATAATGAATATGCTCTGGGACGGAAGGATTCGAACCTCCGAATGTCGGGACCAAAACCCGTTGCCTTACCACTTGGCCACGCCCCATTTAGTTTAGATTTCTGTTCTTTCGAAACTACTAAACACTAGTAGTAAGGTAACCATACTACTAGCGTAACCATAGTAATTAAAGTAGAATTAGGTAGTAATTAGGTAGTAAAGTGGAATTAGTAAAAAATAGCAGTATTTACTAATAAAAAAAATTTATTATAGTAATTGTTATTTGTCAACCCCAATCTAATTTATTCTATAGATATTTAGATTAGTACTAGGATTTTTTTTAATATAGAATTAAACTAAATTTATTGATCATTAGATAAAATTCAATTAAGATATTGTATGAAAGTATGATTTCCTCTATTCTCTTTTGAGAATTGGAGGGTTTTTGATTGGGTTGAGTTCAAAAGAAAAGAAGGATTTTTTGTCTACCTAAATTTTCCCCCCTTTCCTTATATCATATCAATAACTCAATCAAAATGCAATTATCTCCAAGAACAAAATGTCTGTTATGCTTAATATCTTTAGTTTGATCTGTATCTGTCTTAATTCTGCCTTTTATTCAAGTAGTTTTTTCTTCGGAAAATTGCCCGAGGCCTACGCTTTTTTGAACCCAATCGTAGATGTTATGCCAGTCATACCCGTGTTCTTTTTTCTCTTAGCTTTTGTTTGGCAAGCTGCTGTAAGTTTTCGATAAGATCCTTAATCTAAAATAGAAATTATTTAAATTGAATAATTTCTTACAAATTTCCTATATTTCCTCGAAAGTTCGTGATTTTTTCTAGAAAGAAACAAGGTTCTTGATATCCAAATAGGATATGTGGTAGAAAATGGAGGATCTATTCTCTTTTTTTTTTAATTATCTTGGAGATTGTGTAATGCTTACTCTCAAACTCTTCGTTTACACAGTAGTGATATTTTTTGTTTCTCTCTTCATCTTTGGATTCCTATCTAACGATCCTGGACGTAATCCTGGGCGCGAAGAATAAGGGTTTTTCGGATTTTTTGTTTAGATAAAAACAAAGCAAAGGGTTTGCCAAATTTAAAAAATAAAAATAAATAAAGCCGTCAAGGGAGGCGGAAAGAGAGGGATTCGAACCCTCGGTACGAATAACTCGTACAACGGATTAGCAATCCGCCGCTTTAGTCCACTCAGCCATCTCTCCTAATTGCAAATTGGGGTAGATTACACATAACAAGAAAATAAGTAGTATTTCTTTCTCTATTATTATGTACAATTTTTTTTTTATCAGTAATTTATTTTCGATAAATATAAATAAAGAAATAAAGGGCTCAAAAGTGCCAACAGTATAAAGAAAACAAAAAGCGACCCCTTCGTATTTTGTTCGAAAGACCCTTCTTCTTCTTATTGACACGGCCTGGCCTGGTCAGTACCCAGCCGGGCCTCTTTTTGTTCTTGTTCCAACTAATTATATAAAAATAATTATGATTTTTCATTTATCTGATTTGAAAACAAAAATCCTTATTATTCTTACTATTATATAAACTTTATTATATAAACAAGGACTATTTCCATCCGCGAAAGCGAAAAAAAGGGAGGGGCAATACTCTAAATTTTATGATTTTTTAATGATCCCGTCTTATTATACCTTATACCCCATTTTCCGGTTCGACAAAAGGTCCAGTTGTATACAATAATCGAATTGTAGCGGGTATAGTTTAGTGGTAAAAGTGTGATTCGTTTTTTTAACCCTTTGATAGTTAAAGGGTCTTTTTTTCGGTTTGATTCGTATTCCGACCAAAAACTTTATTTGCAAAAATAAAAGGATTTAATCCTTTACCTCTCAATCACGGATTCGAGAAAAAATATACATTCTCGTGATTTGTATCCAAGGATCACTTAGAAAGTGAGAAATTGGATTATGAAATTACGAAACATAATATTGGAATTGGATTAATACTTCCAATTGAATCAGTATGAGTAAAGGATCCATGGATGAAGAGAGAAAGTAGGTTTCTAATCGTAACTAAATCTTCAATGTTTTCTTTACAAATAAAAAATTGAATCAAAATAGCTATTAAATCATGACTCTGGTTTACTAGAGACATCGACCTGTTTTTTTAGCTCGGTGGAAACAAAATCCCTTTCCTCAGGACCGTCTCAAATAAAAATAGAGAACGAAGTAACTAGAAAGATTGTTAGAATTACTCTCTTCTAGAGGGATCATCTAGAAAGCAATTAGTAGTCAGACAAAAGTTGACATAGATGTTATGGGTAGAATTTTTTTTTTGTAATTTTGTTCACATCCATATCCATAAAGGAGCCGAATGAAACCAAAGTTTCATGTTCGGTTTTGAATTAGAGACGTTCAAAATGCTGAATCGACGTCGACTATAACCCCTAGCCTTCCAAGCTAACGATGCGGGTTCGATTCCCGCTACCCGCTTTCTTTTCTTTTTTTTTATTCGAAATTGAAATTATTATATATTCGAATTCTAGACTTAATGTATCATTTAATATACAGTTTCACAAATTATCTCACCTACAATCCGATTCTTTTTTTTTTTCAGCGAAGAGG